TCCTCCACCACCGCGAACCCCGGTTAGATTCAGGCATGATACGCTTTTTATTTATTGGGAGAACCCAAGTACTCTCTTGCGGATCCATGAAACAACTCTCAGAAATCTTTTTCCCTTTTGGAAGATACAGGAGCGAAACAATCAACCTATTTCTATTGGAAGACCAAAAAGATTCTTCCAATGTCTCCTTTCTGGGTCCAATGGAATTCATAGGTATAGGAAGAAGCCCCATCAAATAGAGATTTTTTCTTTCGACCATCTTTCGATTGTTAATACGAGATATAAGGACCACTACTACAAGCAGTACTACACCTTTGATCGTGAAATATCGATTGCTTGTTGCACCCTGTGAATCACGTGAAAGTAGGATACTCCAAATTCGGGGGTCAAAGAGTTTCATAAAACGTTCTTGGTGGAAAAAAATGTGAGTGAAAGATCCCACTGAATCGAATTTGATCCATGAATCTAAGAAATAGTGAGAATTCTTGATCTCTCTCAATATCTCTCTCAATTCGAATATCCAGGATTTGAATTGATGTCGTTTCATTGATTCCTCCTAAAGATTTCATTTCAATTGGAATTTGGTTATTCACGATGTACGATGATCCCTGTTAAGCATCCATGGCTGAATGGTTAAAGCGCCCAACTCATAATTGGCAAATTCGTAGGTTCAATTCCTGCTGGATGCACGCCAATGGGAACATTCAATAAGTCTATTGGAATTGGCTCTGTATCAATGGAATCTCATCATCCATACATAGCGAATTGGTATGGTATATTCATACCATAACATATGAACAGTAAGAACTAGAATTCTTATCGATACTGGAACTCATAGGGAAGAAAATGGATTTATGGATGGAATCAAATATGCAGTATTTACAGAAAAAAGTATTCGGTTATTGGGGAACAATCAATATACTTCTAATGTCGAATCAGGATCAACTAGGACAGAAATAAAGCATTGGGTCGAACTCTTCTTTGGTGTCAAGGTAATAGCTATGAATAGTCATCGACTCCCGGGAAAGGGTAGAAGGATGGGACCTATTATGGGACATACAATGCATTACAGACGTATGATCATTACGCTTCAACCGGGTTATTCTATTCCACCTCTTATAGAGAAAAGAACTTAAAGCAAAAGACTTAATAACACGGCAATGCATTTATACAAAACTTCTACCCCGAGCACACGCAATGGAGCCGTAGACAGTCAAGTGAAATCCAATCCACGAAATAATTTGATCTATGGACAGCATCGTTGTGGTAAAGGTCGTAATGCCAGAGGGATCATTACCGCAGGGCATAGAGGGGGAGGTCATAAGCGTCTATACCGTAAAATCGACTTTCGACGGAATGAAAAAGAGATATCTGGTAGAATCGTAACCATAGAATACGACCCTAATCGAAATGCATACATTTGTCTCATACACTATGGGGATGGTGAGAAGAGATATATTTTACATCCCAGAGGGGCTATAATTGGAGATACCATTGTTTCTGGTACAGAAGTTCCTATATCAATGGGAAATGCCCTACCTTTGAGTGCGGTTTGAACTATTGATTTACGTAATTGGAAGTAACCAATTAGGTTTACGACGAAACCTAGAAATCGATCACTGATCCAATTGGAGTACCTCTACGGGATAGACCTCAACAGAAAACTGTTGAGTAACGGCAGCAAGTGATTGAGTTCAGTAGTTCCTCATAGAAAATTATTGACTCTAGAGATATGGTAATATGGAGAAGACAAAATTGTTTGAAGCGCGCACAGAACCGGAAGCGCCCCTTGTTTCAAAGAGAGGAGGACGGGTTATTCACATTTCATTTGATGGTCAGAGGCGAATTGAAAGCTAAGCAGTGGTAATTAGAAAGACCCCCCGGGGAAAAATAGAGATGTCTCCTACGTTACCCGTAATATGTGGAAGTATCGACGTAATTTCATAGAGTCATCCGGTCTGAATGCTACATGAAGAACATAAGCCAGATGACGGAACGGGGAGACCTAGGATGTAGAAGATCATAACATGAGTGATTCGGCAGATTTGGATTCCTATATATCCACTCATGTGGTACTTCATCATACGATTCATATAAGATCCATCTGTCTAGATATCATCATATACATCTAGAAAGCCGTATGCTTTGGAAGAAGCTTGTACAGTTTGGGAAGGGGTTTTTATTGATAAAAAAGAAGAATCTACTTCAACCGATATGCCCTTAGGCACGGCCATACATAACATAGAAATCACACTTGGAAAGGGTGGACAATTAGCTAGAGCAGCAGGCGCTGTAGCGAAACTGATTGCAAAAGAGGGTAAATCGGCCACATTAAGATTACCATCTGGGGAGGTCCGTTTGATATCCAAAAACTGCTTAGCAACAGTCGGACAAGTGGGTAATGTTGGGGCGAACCAAAAAAGTTTGGGTAGAGCCGGATCTAAGTGTTGGCTAGGTAAGCGTCCTGTAGTAAGAGGAGTAGTTATGAACCCTGTAGACCATCCCCATGGGGGCGGTGAAGGGAGAGCCCCAATTGGTAGAAAAAAACCCACAACCCCTTGGGGTTATCCTGCGCTTGGAAGAAGAAGTAGGAAAAGGAACAAATATAGTGATAGTTTTATTCTTCGTCGCCGTAAATAGGAACATTGAAAATCGAATTTTTGGAATTGGAAATAATGTGATGGGCGAACGACGGGAATTGAACCCGCGCATGGTGGATTCACAATCCACTGCCTTGATCCACTTGGCTACATCCGCCCCTTCCCTTATCTAGCTAAAGGATTTTCTCTTTTTTCCATTCATCATTATACTTCAGATTAAGATCGAGATATTGGACATAGAATGCCAATTTCAAAAATGTAAAAAAAGGAGTAATCAGCCATGACACGTTCACTAAAAAAAAACCCTTTTGTAGCTAATCATTTATCGGGAAGAATTGAAAAACTCAACAGGAGGGAGGAGAAAGAAATCATAGTGACTTGGTCTCGGGCATCTACCATTATACCCACAATGATTGGCCATACAATCGCTATTCATAATGGAAAGGAACATTTACCTATTTATATCACAGATCGTATGGTCGGTCACAAATTGGGAGAATTCGCACCTACTCTCACTTTCGTGAGACACGCGAGAAACGATAATAAATCTCGTCGTTAGTCGTTCTACTAAGTATTCATGTGAAAAGCCTTATCTTAATAGTATTTAGACTTAAGAGTCTTTATCTTATAGTAAGAGTATAGGTATATTTCTTTTCTTTTTATAGTAGACTAATATACTAAGACTTAGACTTTTCTGACTTATCTTATACTATACTTCACCTAAGCACTTATCATTCATTGGCGGGGGAGAACTTTTATGATAAAGAACGAAAATTCGGATAGAGAAGCAAACG